TGGTCCCAAGGTAAGGAATAACCGGTTACACCAAAAGATGCGGTCAATACACCCAAAACCACACCTGTAACCCAAGTCAATTCACGAGGTTTTTTAAAACCACCAGTGAGATACACACGAAATACGTGCAGAATCATCATTAGGACCATCATACTTGCCGACCATCGATGAACTGATCGGATTAACCAACCAAAGTTAGCTTCAGTCATTATATATTGAACAGAAGCAAAAGCCTCTGTAACCGTCGGACGATAATAAAAAGTCATAGCAAACCCTGTAGCTACTTGTACTAAAAAACAAGTAAGCGTAATTCCTCCTAGACAATAAAATATGTTGACGTGAGGGGGAACATATTTACTAGTTATATCATCCGCAATTGCCTGAATCTCAAGACGTTCTTCGAACCAGTCATAGATTTTATTGAGATAGGTAAACCACGGAGACCCCCCCCGAGAACCGTATATGAAAATTTCATCTCGTACGGCTCAAACAGAAACACCCCAATACTATAGTTCTAACGGATGTGTGCAATAGAAAGTTTGAAATTTTTTAATTTTATGATTCCATTTTTTCTTAAGATATGAAAGAATAAAAAAACCCGAAAACTATTCTTTGTGGTTATAATGCTAAAAAATCAAGTCGGCTCAGTCGTCTCTATATTGAGATATTGATCGTTATAGGCCTCTTGAATTTTCTATTTACCTATTTGCTTTGTTGTTATTTATGTGTAATGCGGCTTTACTACTGTTTTTTCTGTTTTTTCTTAATTGATAGGAATTCTCTTGTTAAGACCCTATGAATCGATTAAAACCTCAGATTCATACTAGAACCACGATGATTCAATAAAACCTTCTCAAACTAAGTCCAAAAATTCCCTGAGTAAGAACCGTTGGATCATCACTTATTCAATCACTAGATCTAATGACGAAAAATCAAAAGAAATCTTTGTCCCTTGATCAAAATAAGCATAAATGGAAGTTTGAAAGAATAAAAATCTTTCTATTAACTCTTTAAATTTTTTTGAAGTCCGGCCACGGGGTCTGACTATTAAGTATGAATCATAGTTTTAATGTTTTGTAATCTATTTCATATATTCAGTGCTCCAGATACTAAAATAAATATCCGACGAAGTAAAACCGTCTCTATCAAGATGACAGATCTATTCTCTGTACTAGCCATAGGATCAATTATACCAAGTCACACACTCATATTCCGGAAATACAGAAAAAAGAAATTCCACGGTCGAACTACCAAAATAGAATGGGATAAAAATAAGAAAACTAAATGCTTCACTTTAAGTAGTGAAAAAGCTAGTTAATGGTTCTTATAAATCTAATTCATTGAAATTCCATCCAGTAAAATGGAAGAATTATAAATCTCCAAAATAATAGATAGAAATACTGCAAATAGAGCCATTGCGAGACCCATCAAAGGTGTAGTTCCCCAACCGGGAGCTACTTTACCATATTCTGAATTCAAGGGTTTCAATAAATTCCCGGCATTCGTTCGTTTTGGACGGCCAGGTCTAGAACTACCCTCAACGGTTTGTGTAGCCATAATATTTTATATTCATTAAGATCTATTGACTTTGTATACCATTCCGTTGTAAATAAATGATCTTATCATAGATCCATTGTGGTCTTAAAACTATATAATGTCTTAAAACTATATAATAATGGAAACAGCAACCCTAGTTGCCATCTTTTTATCTGGTTTACTTGTAAGTTTTACTGGGTACGCCTTATATACTGCGTTTGGGCAACCCTCTCAACAACTAAGAGATCCATTCGAGGAACACGGGGACTAGTCGAAGTAATGATCCTCCCAATAATGGGAGGATCATTACTTTCAATTGAGATAATGAAAAATCATTTTACTTTTTTGTCGGAACTTTAGGCGGTTCACGAAAAAAGATAGCGAAAAAAATTATTCCTAAAGTTGAGACTAAAAGGAATGTATAAACCAATGCTTCCATAGATTCGATCGTGGTTTACAATTATAGCTTCCATACCTGTTTATTTTGGACCGTCTCCCGGATAAAAAAAGAACAAAAGTCAAAGAAAAGGCAGCGAGCTGAATGTAAAATCAAGATTTATCCGGTACCCCAACCCTCTAGTCAGTCAAATAAACTAAAAACGAAAAGTAACAAACAAAGCAATATTTTATCAAACTACCTGTCTTCTTGTAGTTGGATCGCCAAGTTTTTGGAATGCTCCAAATTCCACTTGAGAATCTAAATCCGGATCAATACCAGCAAAAACATCTCTAAACAAGGTTCTAGCACCATGCCAAATGTGTCCGAAGAAGAAGAGCAAAGCAAATGAAGCATGCCCAAAGGTAAACCAACCCCTTGGACTGCTACGAAAAACACCATCGGATTTCAAAGTAGCACGGTCTAATTCAAAAATTTCACCCAATTGAGCACGTCTAGCATATTTTTTCACAGTAGCAGGGTCGCTATAACTGACTCCATTCAATTCGCCGCCATAGAACTCAACAGTTACACCTACTTGTTCGACACTATATTTGGATTCTGCCCTTCTAAAAGGAACATCGGCTCTAACAATTCCATCCCCATCGACCAAAACAACAGGAAATGTTTCAAAAAAGGTCGGCATACGACGTACAAAAAGTTCATGCCCCTCTTTATCTCTAAAGATAGGATGTCCTAACCACCCAACAGCTATTCCATCCCCGTTGTCCATTGAGCCCGCTCTGAATAATCCCCCTTTTGCCGGATTATTGCCGATGTAATCATAAAAAGCTAGTTTTTCAGGAATTTTAGACCAAGCTTCGGATAAACTTTGATTTTCGGCTAAGCCAGCACCAATTCTTCGATATATTTCTTGTTGGAAGTATCCTTGATCCCATTGATAGCGCGTGGGACCAAACAACTCAATCGGGGTGGTTGCTGAACCATACCACATAGTTCCAGCAACTACAAAAGCTGCAAAAAAGACAGCAGCAATACTACTGGAAAGGACAGTTTCAATATTTCCCATACGTAATCCTTTGTATAGACGTTGGGGTGGGCGAACACTAAGATGAAATAGACCTGCCAATATGCCTAAGGTCCCTGCTGCAATATGATGAGAAGCTATTCCTCCCGGAACAAAAGGATCAAAACCCTCCACACCCCACGCTGGATTTACGGCCTGTACCCTTCCGGTTAGTCCATAAGGGTCGGACACCCATATTCCAGGACCGTACAATCCTGTTACATGAAATGCACCAAAACCAAAGCAAGCCACCCCTGAGAGAAATAAATGAATTCCAAAGATCTTAGGCAAATCCAAAGAGGGTTTTCCTGTACGTTCATCAGTAAATATTTCTAGATCCCAATACACCCAATGCCAGATAGCTGCCAAAAAACACAAACCAGAAAACACAATATGTGCCCCGGCCACACCTTCGTAACTCCAAATACCCGGATTCGTTACAGTCCCCCCAGTGATACTCCAACCGCCCCATGAATTCGTTATTCCTAAACGAGTCATGAAGGGTATAACGAACATACCCTGTCTCCACATTGGATCAAGAACAGGATCAGAGGGATCAAAAACGGCTAATTCGTATAGAGCCATCGAACCGGCCCAACCAGCAACCAGAGCTGTATGCATTATATGGACAGCAATCAAACGACCGGGATCATTCAATACGACAGTATGAACACGATACCAAGGCAAACCCATGGAAATACCCCTTTATCAACGAAAAATAGACACAATGTAACTTTATTGCATTGGAAAAAGCTCTGCTATAGACCCTTTTTTTAGGGGATTCTCTCGGGAAAAGGATTACTATTTGTTTGAATACTTTTCGTAATAATTACTTTTAGTAATAATGAAACTATTTTGTTCGTAGGAACAAAAAGAAGCAGATCTATTCTACACCCGATAAGTAACAATACGCAATGGTAGGGGGGTTGATACCATTTTATATGAGTGAATGTATATATATTTGTTCATCATTCAAAGGACTCATTTGTAAGAATTTTCCTTTATTCATTTTGTCTTCTTTTTTTTATCAACTAGGATACTAAAATTAATAGTATTAGGCCACTAAACCCACTGTTACGCTTTCACATCAAAGTGAGATATAGTACTTAATTTTTCTTTTATTTAATGCCTATTGGTGTTCCAAGAGTACCTTTTCGAAGTCCTGGAGAGGAAGATGCAGTGTGGATTGACGTATAGTGCGACTTGTCAGATATATTGGGCATACGGTATTTCCCCGTTCTCTTCCCCGATCGAGATGTCCCCTCCTTCGCCCGAGAAAGATTGATTCAATTATCAAAAATTTGGAGCGTGAAGTGCAATTAGATCCATTTTTTAGGGAGGGTATACGGATTAATATTATCAATTAGAATAATTTATGGTTGGCTTGGTTAGACCAATCAAATGAAATATCCAGGCTCCGTTTAGAAAGAAAACCAATTTGTAATAAATATATTTATGATTACGACTTAAATATCATATTTATATCATATTTTAGTTATTTCTATTTAATTTCGATTTAGATATTTTTTTTAGATATTATTTTTACTTATTTAGATATTGAGAAATCGAAGTGATCTGAAACTGTTAATCAATCGAGTAATATGATGAATGCGTTGAATATTTGTTGTAAGACATGAAATAAATTGAAAAAAAAAAAAAAAAAAAAATGGGGAAGTCGTAGCAAAAGGATGTGGTATTGCAGCATTTGTCCTATATGTACAAATCCAAATCGGGCGGATCTTTACTCGGAGTAGAGCATAAACCTAAAAAAATTGAAGAAGCCCAGTCAGGAACAAGAAAATTACATCGCGATTTAGATCGTATTTCGATGAAACACTACATCAATGAGAAGTTAGTCAGATAAATTTAGCAATTTTTTTTTAGATAAACAAAGCAGGCAAAAACTCATCTTTCTTGAAAAATGAAAGAAAAGTCCATTTAATTTTTTTTTTTAATTATATTTAATTATATTTTAATTATATTAAGTTAAAAAATATAAGTTTTAAAAACCTGTTATGAAAAAAAAAAGCTAGAATCTACACATTGATTCCTTTTTTCATGATTTTTGTTGAACCGTATGCATCAAAAGGTGCATGTACGGTTTCGAAGGGATACCATTTTATCCCAATCAACCGACTTTATCGAGAAAGATTACTTTTTTTAGGCCAAGGGGTTGATAACGAGATCTCGAATCAACTTATTGGTCTTATGGTATATCTCAGCATAGAAGATGATACCAAAGATCTGTATTTGTTTATAAACTCTCCTGGCGGATGGGTAATACCCGGAGTAGCTATTTATGATACTATGCAATTTGTGCGACCAGATATACAGACAATATGCATGGGGTTGGCCGCTTCGATGGGGTCTTTTATTCTTGTCGGAGGGGAAATTACCAAACGTCTAGCATTCCCTCACGCTCGGCGCCAATGAGTTTTTTATTTGAGTTGAGAGAAAAAAGAAAACTATGCCTTCGCACTATATGAAATATCAATATTAAGTAATAATAGCATGGCACTTCGAATTCGATATGAGAAAATTTTTTTAACCCTTAGATTATGTATCGAAAGAGTAGTATGAGATAAAAAGGCATTTTCGATTTTAGCCAATCTATCGGGAGTCCTATTTCAGCGTCACAAACTTTTTTGTTTTCACACCAAGGGACTCTTAATCTTAACAATATTTAGGTTAAGAAAAAATATGAAAATAAATCTTGTTTTTTTATTAAAAAAAAAAAGAAACTTTGGGATTGCTAAATAACAGACGAAATAAATATCTAAAGCAACGGAACCATCATAGTATTTTTGAACTACTCCAAAAGGAAGGGTGGTTATTGGATCATTTACCAACCCGAGTCCGATAGACTCTAGCATGTATTTTATATTTCTTCGATGTAAGTAAAGTAAGGTAAGGTAAAAAAGTAAATTCCATTAGAGAGCCGTATGCAATGCGCAAAAGATGCCTGTACGGTTGTTCACTTATACCTTTTTTTGATTTTTCTTTATCTCCTCACCTTTCACTTTCATCCTGCGAGATATAAGAAACATTTTTTATGTTATATCATATATTATATCATCAGGGTAATGATCCATCAACCTGCTAGTTCTTTTTATGAGGCACAGACGGGAGAATTTGTCCTGGAAGCGGAAGAGCTGCTGAAGCTGCGCGAAACCATCACAAGGGTTTATGCACAAAGGACAGGCAAACCCTTATGGGTTGTATCCGAAGACGTGGAAAGAGATGTTTTTATGTCAGCAACAGAAGCCCAAGTTCATGGAATTGTTGATCTTGTAGCGACTGAATAAAAAAGAAAAAGAACAAGGATTTCACATGAATTCGTGATTTGGTATTTTATCTTCTTACCGGATTTAATATTCTATTTATTAATTTCTTAATATAGAAATTCAAACTATAGAAAAAAAAAAAAGAATTCCTAAGCATCCGGTTAAGATCGATCTAAACCAGCCCATTATATATATGATTCAACATGCCAACTATTAAACAACTTATTAGAAACACAAGACAGCCAATCAGAAATATCACGAAATCCCCCGCTCTTGGAGGATGTCCTCAGCGACGAGGAACATGTACTAGGGTGTATGTGCGACTCGTTCAGATCACGGACTAGGACAAAGAAAACAATTGATCCAGTATCACCGATCCATTCGTACCAGTGAGTAGGCTAGAATGGACGAACTGCATTAAATATTCAATATCTTAAAAAAAAGATCTACCCTTCCATTGAGGTATCAAATGTATGGTTCCCGTTGGTGCAAATCCAATCACCTAAATTTTTAATTTCAGATGAGAAAAGATTCCCCACTGATAGCAAATGGTATTCATTAAGCAGGGGAAATCTTATTTTAAAAAGTCAAAAATTGAGACCTTATTCTTGCAAGAACGGACTAACAGGGTCAGCTACTCAGCAAATCTTCATAATTAAATACCGTTACTGTATAAATAGATCTCGTTGTGAAAGACCTAATACTAGATAATTATGGTAGAGCAAACGAGTGTGAACTGTACAAGTTAACAATAACATTGATTAAATGAAGGAAGGGCTCCGGTGTATAGAGAGGGCCTCGCCGTTTAAGAAGTAACCATAGAAACGACGGAACCCACTATGAATCCATTTTTATTTATTACTTTTTTATTTACTGTGTGTTTTTGATACCTAGTATCAATACAATTTTTATTTCTAGGCATTTCACCTAGAAATAAATCGTGGTCGGGAAGGTTAGAGTAGCAAAAGCCATTGGAATTTTGATTTTATACATTGGAAGAATCCGTTTTGTTATTAATAGACTAGGCCACGGGAAGGGAATAGCTGAAAGAAAAGAAATCAATTAGTTATTCCTCAAAGTTTCATTTATTCAATGACCAGAATTAAACGAGGGTATATAGCTCGAAGACGTAGAACAAAAATCCGTTTATTTGCATCAACTTTTCGAGGGGCTCATTCAAGACTTACTCGGACTATTACTCAACAGAAAATAAGAGCTTTGGTTTCGGCTCATCGGGATAGGGGTAGACAAAAGAGAGATTTTCGTCGTTTGTGGATCACTCGTATAAATGCAGTAATTCGAAACAATAAAGTATACTTTAGTTATAGTAAATTAATACACAATATGTACAAGAAACAGTTGCTTCTTAATCGTAAAATACTTGCACAAATAGCTATATTAAATAAGAGTTGTCTTTATATGATTTCCAACGAGATCATAAAATAAAGAGAGTGAAGGGAATCCGTTGGAATGGTTTAAATGAAGTTCCCTGGAGAATGAACTCTGGGAAGGTGGAGTAGAAATTAGTATGATAAAATATGAAAAAGTCGGCAAAATGAAAATGAAGAACCACGTTCAATAAAAAATATTTCTTATTATTCCAATTTTTTTTTTTTTTTTTTTTTTCAAACGACACGACAATCCAATTTGGATTTCCTATTTTTAGAAAAAAAAAGCGTCAATCCGCATTGGAGTTTTGGTTTAGGTTGGAATTTTTTTGATTCACTTCAAGAGTCAGCCTATTTTTTTCTGGTTCTAAGACCCGTAGTTCTAGCGGTTGACTCGCTTCTTTCAAATTGTTTCTCATTATTAAGAAAAGGTAACGGAGATAAAATACGAGCTTGTTTTATAGCAATAGTAATTAATCGTTGTTGTTTTAAGGTCAATCGATTCACCCGTCTAGATAATATTTTTCCTTGTTCGCTAATAAATCGACTAATTAAACTCATGTTTCTATAATCAATTCGATCCCCCGATTGAATCGGAGGCAAACGCCTACGAAAAGATCGCTTGGATTTAAGAAAGATTCGCTTGGATTTATCCATGGTTTGTTTATTCCTTATCCTAAAGAAAAGACCCTAATCCTATTTCTTAATTCTCCATCACGGGTGATCTGATCGAAATAGGATTGGGTTTTTTTATATTAAAATTAATATCTATTAGATATATCTAATATGTCATTTTTGATCTTCCTTGGAACGGAAGACTGACACATGAGCGACCGAACCGGTTCGATCTATTTCTTTATCTCCCCGTGAATCGTATGTTTATAACAATAGGGACAGAATTTTCTCAATTCCAATCGACTAGGTGTATTATGTCGATTCTTTTGAGTAATATATCTGGAAATGCCCGTTGATTCCTTATTAACACGATTTCGAACACAACTCGTACATTCCAAAATCACCGTTACTCGGACATCTTTACCCTTGGCCATGAACCTCCTTTGGTTTTTGATTCATTCAATTTTTAAATTTTCCGATCCGAAACGAGGAAGAAGAAAGGAACAAAAAAAAACGGGTAACTCGAAATCTAATTATGAAAGAACGATTTCGTTGCAATAAATCAATTATCAATTCTAGTAATAATACCAATATATTAATAAGTTAAGTAATATAGTGATTTCTAACTATATTACTAGATTTCAGATTTTTAATTGCCGTACAGCATTTCATTTTTATTTAAGTATCTTCTATGATATTATTGCCCCAACCATTACATTTCATTCTATTTTTTATTAATTTTATTTTAATTGGAGCCTGTCCCAAGTTACTAGTTTCACCGAGGGGGAATCCCTTTTTTGTTTTTCTAACGTATATTTGAAAAAAAAAAAAGAAGGGAAGGGGTTAGTTACAGATATTTGATTCTATCTCTAATCCTCTTCCCCCTACCATACTACCATATCAATAACTAGAATGAAAAAAAGGGGAATATCAACGCATCCGGAAAAAAACGATTGATCTCTATCAATAAACCTGCTAAAGACCCGAACCATAGAGTACTTACTACCGGTGCCACGGAGAGATATGTTTTTAGATCTCGCATTTTAAATTATCCTCCTTCTTTATTATTTCTAATACATAATGCTAATACATATATAACCAGATGTGTATATGTACTTAATGACTGACCGCTTGTATTTGTACGCAGAATCCCTAATTCAAGTTGAAATGTATAACTTGAAATGTACAAAAGGGCTCGTACCTTTCTTAATCTTAAAAGAAAGAAATAGGCCCCGTTAGGCCAGAAATTCTCGAAAAATAGTCATCTTTTTACAAGGTTTCATATTTATTTCATACTTTAATATAATAGAAATATAATAAATAGAATAGAAATATATTAAAAGTCTTTTACTATTTTTAATATAATTATATGTTATATGAGACCAAAAAGAAGAAATGACAAGATATTTGTGTATATCAACGGAAGAAATAAAGATATGGAAAACAAAAAAGGGATTCTCTACAATGACACTGTAAACCAATTGAAAGGGATGTAGCGCAGCTTGGTAGCGCGTTTGTTTTGGGTACAAAATGTCACGGGTTCGAATCCTGTCATCCCTACCTATTACTTATCTTCTGAACAGTAACGGGGGATCAATTGAAATCGATTAAAAGGAAATTGGATATACATAAAAAATCTTTCATTTTTTGATAGTATCTGTGCAAGGCGTATCGGGGTTACAAAACATGCATTGTGATAATAAAGCGCTCTTAG